TTACAATTTCATTTTTTATCAGAGTTATAGATAATCAGAATTCCTAAAAAGAATTTGGTTCTTTTTACAAACTTGATGTCGATTAATTCGCGAGTCTAGAAATTCATTTCGGATAATTGAACCTTCTCGAACTGTTTCTTTTTAAGAACCAAAAATACTTGTGCCAAAATAACAGATGCGAAGAAGAACAAAAGGCCTTGTACACGTAATGGATCTTGAAGTACTATTTCTGCATCTCCCTGACCAAATCCGCCCACATTAGGATTACTTGTCAATGGTTGATCCAATTTGATAGATTCGCCTTCTGAAACAAGAAGTTCTGGCCCCGGAGGGATAATATCAACCACTTGACGTCCATCCTCCGCTATGGTTATTTCGTATCCCCCCTTTTCTTTTCGTAGGATTTTACTTACTATACCAGATGCTGTAGCATTATAAACAGTATTGTTACTCTTGCTCCCGTCAGGATAAATTTGCCCCCTTCCTCTGTTTCCGCCTACGTATATAGGATATTTTAAGAAGTGAATGTCTTTCTTAGTAGCGGGGTCGGGGGAAAGAATAGGAAAGGTGATTTCACTATATTTCTGACCAGGAACAGGGCCTATGACAAGAATATTTTTTTGGTTGGGGCGATAGCTCTGAAAAGACAGATTGCCCATCTTTTCTTTTATCTCGGGGGAAATACGATCGGGAGGCGCTAATTCAAAACCCTCTGGTAAAATAAGAACCGCCCCCACATTCAAACCCCCTTTTTTACCACTAGCAAGAACTTGTTTCACTTGCATATCATAAGGAATTCGAACAACTGCTTCAAATACAGTATCAGGAAGTACCGTTTGCGGTACCTCAATATCCACTGGTTTACTAGCTAAATGGCAATTGGCGCATACAATACGTCCAGTCGCTTCTCGTGGATTTTCATAACCCTGCTGTGCAAAAATGGGATATGCATTTGAAATGGATGTACGAGTTATTATATATATCATTAGCGATATGGAAATAGATCGAGTAATCTGTTCCTTTATCCAAGAAAAAGTATTTCTAGTTTGCATGGTCCAACCATTGATCCCGAAAATTTCTACAATAAATTGGGGTAGGTTACTAATGGAGTTTCCTATCCACGATTCTGTTATTTACTGGAATAAATTGACTGGATTAATATATAGGAATATAGGATGAATCCCCGGGATGGGTAGAAATCTAAAGTGATTTTCAATGCTTTGCTTCTGTACAACTGCAAAGTAAGAAACATTCTAATAGGAATTGGATTAGGTAGATAATTTTTTCAGTCATTCATTGAATGATAAATCACTACAAGTGACGGAGATACGCGATTTAAATAACGGAAAATCCAATATTTTAAAATTGTATCTAGAATGACTGGAAAAGTGGAAACAAGGCCAGATATTATTTGATCATTATGAACAAATCCAAAATCCTTGTAGACAAAGCCAATCAGCAGTTCCCAACCATGGGGCGAATGAAATCCGATACATAAATCAGTTAATAAAAGAAGAGAAAAAGCTTTTATTGTGTCACTTAAGTTATATAGGAATTCCTGAGCCCAAGAGTTAAGAATAACAAGTTCTTTATTACCCAAAATAGAATAACCGCTTAGAATAATGAAACAGATTATATTTGTCGAGAAGTGCAAAATCGTATGAATACGACCCTCGTTGTGTATCTTGATTAATTGGATTGTTTCTTTGTGAATTCCTATACGAAGGTTTTGTAGATGTGTCTCCGAGTATTCCTTGATCATTTCCTCTAAGAAGAGGAGTTCCTCCAATTCTCTGAATTTTTCTAGAATACTCTTTTCTTCAATATCATTCAAAAAAAATTCGGATTGCCTAGTATTCCACCAATAAGTAACCCATGATTCCAGACTTTTTTGAAATGAGAGAGAAATCCACCAGGGCAAAAATACTATAGATGCAAGATATAAAAGAGGAGTGAATGCTTTCTTTTTTTCCATTTTTTCGTCTGTGAATTGTTAATGAACCCATCTCATTCGTCGACTCTATGTAATCTAATATTTCTCTCATGCATCTCTTCTATTACAAGTTATCGAACCTATGAATCTATTCACTCTTTTTTATTTGTGATTTCGTGGTTAGGCCTTGAATCTAGAAAAAAAATACCGAAATAGACGAAAAATTCGAATGAATAAATAAAAAAAATTGTTTACCTATATTTCAATTGGTCGAATTCGAAGCACATATCTCCTTTCGATAAATGCCCGGAAAAATTTTATTTTATTATTATTCCATATATGTCTGCTTTGACTCGAATGAATGTTTTGAAGAAACCTCAATTAAGTTATAAGTTATGTTATAGAAAAAGGGGATTCTTTCTTTTTTTGCTCTCCTGCTGAGAAAGCATTCATTTCTCGGCTTCATTTATTAAAAAACTTCAATTGGTACACGCAAGAAATAGGCCAATTCAGCAGCTTTTTGTTCCATTTCCCGTGGAGTAAAATTCTCATCAGTACGAGTCAATGGAATGGCTCCCTGGCCTCTGATATCCATATAAAGGACACGACGAGCAAAAAGACCCTCTTTCACTTCTATTCTGACGGACTGAATATCTTTTATAAGAAATCGGAGGAAGACCCGACGATTTTTTCCAGGAAATCCCCAACGAAAGATACACACTATTCCATCTTTTCTATCAAATCGATCATAACCACTACCTACATTCCACGAAATTGTGCACCACAAATAGGAGCTAATAAAAAGACCCGCGATCCCATAGAAAGACATCACAATTCCTTGCGGAAAAAAAACTATTTCCTGAGACGGAAATAAAGATATCAAATTTCTACCAAGATAACTCGAGGTTCCAACCAACAAGAATCCTAATGAACCTAAAAAAAGGATAACAGCCCAGCAGAAATTACTTGTTTTTCGAGCCCCCGTTATAGGTTCTATCCATATATGTTCTGATCGACAACTCATACTTGATCCAGTTGCTTTTTTTGGAATTGAGAGAATACCCCAAATGAATTTGACTTTAGTCCGTTTGTTTCCGAAGTAACTCGCATCAACTAGCACTAGTTTGATGTGAACCTTTAGGAGTAATTCATTAAATTGGTTAGATCTAAACTAATAACATACCCTTCGTATGATCTCACTAAAGATAGCCACATGTATATAGATACACCAACTTTACAGTTCAGCCATCCGCCGAGTTGGGTCTATTTGAAAATAGATAGAATATAGCATTTTTGGGAGATTTTCGGCGGAAGCCACTTATACCAAATATACCAAATTTTGCTAAATGGATATCTGTGTTATGATACAAGCGTCAGTTAAAAAAAAATAGATGAGATTTTGTGCCCTCGCCTCTAAACAATTTTGTTTTTTTGAATATGAAGAAATAAAGAAGCTATTGCGATTGCCGGAAATACTAGGCCTACTAAAGGGACCAAAACAGAGGGAAAGGTAAGATTTGTCATAGAATGGGTACCTCGATTTACTATTTGTACCTGTTATTATTATTTAGATTTTATATTTTATAATATAAAGTAAAGATATCTTATCTTATTATATATAAAGTATATCTTATTATAATTTGATAATGATAATTCTAAATAAATAAAGATATAAGTATCTAGCTAAGTGAGTTATAGAATGTAGTTTTGCATCTTTCTACATGAAAGATTTGAAAGGATATGGATGATATCTTTTTTTCTTCATTTTTTTGCTCTTGTCTTCGAATTTCATTTACTAAGCAAAAACTCTCTTAAAAATGAATTAGATTCTATTTATATTATATAATTTATATAATTGATATTGATGATTGATTGATTGAAGGGTTTGTTAGAATCCCATCCAGCAGGGATTCTTAGTCAAAATAGGATTATCGTAATAGAAAGATAAAAAATTCTATTCTATATTTTCTATATTTTAATTATATATGACGAGAAGAAGATATTTTTTTATTTGCCTAATTTCACGAAAATAAGAATTTCCTCTTTTATCTTGTTGATAGAGACCTTGATCAATAATCAGGAATATAGAAAAAGGGGCGGATTTTCGATTTTCTGTGACTTTTGCTTCTTTATACAATTAGATCTTATGTCAACAAAGAAAACCCCATTCGTCTAATTTTGACTTGGATTCCGATATACTAATTACTTGTTTGCTCAAAATAATTAATGTTCTAATTTTGATTCAAAGGAAAGAAAGTGTGGAGTTCAAATAACTCACTCAGAACGCTTTTTAAAGGATTACGTGGTACGATTAGATCGAATAAGCCCTTCTGGAATAAATACTCAGCCGCTTGTGAACCTTCGGGTACTGTTTTATTCAATGTTTGTTCAATTACTCTTTTACCCGCAAAGGCAATGTAGGCATTGGGTTCGGCAATAATAATATCCCCCAACATACCAAAACTAGCTGTCACCCCACCAGTAGTAGGAGATGTAAGGATTGGTACATAGAATAACTTTTTATTTGATTGATAATCATATAAAGCAGAAGATATTTTAGCCATTTGCATCAAGCTCAAACTTCCTTCTTGCATGCGTGCTCCTCCGGAAGCACACACTATAATAAGAGGTAGAAATTCTTTAGTAGCGTATTCAATCAAACGGGTAATTTTCTCACCGACTACGGATCCCATACTACCCCCCATAAACTGAAAATCCATAACCCCAATTGCTACGGCAATACCGTTTAATTGCCCTATGCCTGTTTGAATAGCCTCGGTTAATCCTGTCTTTCTTTGATAAGAATCGATACGATTTTTATAAGGCTCTTCCTCGGAATGAAATTCAATGGGATCCAGAGAGACCATATCTTCATCCATAGGCTCCCAAGTACCCGGATCGATCAAAAGTTCGATTCTATCAGAACTACTCATTTTCAAATGATATCCACATTGTTCACAAAGATTCATTTTTGATTTAAAAAATTTCTTATAATTTAATCCATAACAATTTTCGCATTGAACCCACAAATGTCTGTATTTTTGAGTTACATCCAGATCAGTAGAAC